TCAAAGGAATAATTGGAACTAATGTATCAAGCTTCTTCATAGCATTATCCATTATAAATGAATTTTCTAGCATTTGACCCCGTACCACCGAAAGGTTTGGTCGCATACTTGAAAAATAACCCAAAAAATCAAGGGAATGCTTGGATAATTGGTTTATATAAATCCTTCCTGGTTGAGACCACACATAAGAATGACATTGCCATAAATTGACAAGATAATATTTCCACTTATTCATCAGAAGAGGGGTATCCTTCGAAGACAGAATAGATTTTCCTTGATATCTAACATAATGCATAAAAGGATCCTTGAAGAACCATAAGATGGCGGCCGGAAAATCATTAACGAAGACTTCTTCTACAGGATATTTTTTTTTTTCATAGAAATGTATTCGCTCAAAAAAGATACCAGAAGAGGTTAATCGTAAATGAGAAGATTGATTACGAAGAAAAAGTAAAATGGATTCGTATTCACATACATGAGAATTATATAGGAGCAAGAATAATCGTGGATTACTTTTTGAAAAAATAATTTTTTTTGGAGTAATAAGACTATTCCAATTATAATACTCGTGAAGAAAGAGTCGTAATAAATGTAAAGAAGAGGGATCTTTCACCCAATAGCGAAGGGTTTGAACCAAGATTTCCAGATGAATGGGGTAGGGTATTAGTACATCTGATACATAATTTAAATGTGGGAATTTGTCCTCTAAAAAAGGAAATATTGAATGAATTGATCGTAAATTATAAGATTTTACGATTTCTGTCGCCTCTAAGGAAGATACTAATCGTAGGGAAAACGGAATTTCCACAATGACTGCAAATCCCTCCGACATCATTTGAGAATACAAATTTTTGTTGTACCCAAAAAATTTTTTTTGGTTAGAATCATTAGCGGAAATTATCAAATGATTCTGTTGATACATTCGACTAATTAAACGTTTTATAATTAGTAAACTATATTTAGTGTCATAACCTCCATTATCCAACAAAATCGATCTATTTAAACCATGATCATGAGCAAGTGCATAAATATACTCCCGAAAGATAAGTGGGTATAGGAAGTCATGTTGCTGATATCTATCTAGTTCTAAATATCCTTGAAATTCTTCCATTTTTAATGTGAACAAGAAAATAAATAGGTGATTTATTGGGTTATCAAATGATACATAGTACGATACAGTCAAAACAAGGTATTATAGTAAGAAAATACCTCGGAACAAGTAAGACTCATCAACAGACTCTCTAGCCTCTCTTTTTCCATCTAATTGATTTATGTTCATTCTAGGGTAACAAGATGGTTAGAAGTCCTTTATTTTTTCAATCCAATCGCTCTTTTGATTTTGAAAAATCTTTATCAATATACTGCCTTCTTCTACACATTTATCTCTACCCCATAATGGGTAATAGCTAATAATTAGGACTCATAAGAAATTTATAATCCACTCATGGGAAAAGTTTTTCCCGTATTAAGCACTAATATATTTTTAACGTCTAATTAGATCGGGTAATCATTCAAAAATTAAGAACAGAAGCTCATTACTTTTTGTTTCCCTATAATTGGAACCGTAGTAGGGCTCTACCCATTTATTCACTCGACCAAATTCATTTTTTTTATTACACGACAAGAATTCAAACAATTTTAATAAGGTTTTGGACCTATTCGGTAAGAATGAAATATTCTTAGAATTATCCATTGATACGACATGCTGCTTTTTCCATTCATTCCTTTCAGGATCAGTCGTGGTCTTACAAACTCTACCGATGGTATGGACGAATCTTTTGCTTCATACAAATGTGTAAAAGATGCTAGCCGCACTTAAAAGCCGAGTACTCTACCGTTGAGTTAGCAACCCAAATAAAATAATTAGAATGTGTAGATACAATCGGAATCTCAATAAAAAAAAGATTGAATTGCACAACGCAATCCAAACCAATCAAAAATTAAAATAGCACAAATTTTTTAAATTCTAATTGATTAGATTCTGAACATAATAAAAATGAACAGATCCGATGAAAAAACTCTCAGATAAAAATAGGGATAAAGTAAAATATTTATAAATACATCCATTAATTCTATAGTATATAGATTTTATTGAGTTTAATCTTAATCAAAAAAAGACTTCTTGTATCACAGAAAATACAAGAACCCATTATTTGAATGAAATAAAAGCTATGGGACGGAGATATAAATGGATCCTTTTATCCACGATCGGATTATATTTATTTGATACACTGTTGTCAATATGAATGTTGAGAAAAGAATACAAAAGAAAAAACAATTTATAAATCTAACTAACAATTCCAATTTCAATCAATTAGACAATTAGACAATTAGAATTATAAGAAAAAATAAGAAAAAAAAAAAACTAAGGACTTGTGTTGGATTGGCACTATATATAATATTTCTATACAACACAACATTGATACAACATTGATACAATATTGGTGGAAAAAAAAATTAAGTAAAAAAATGAGGTTTATTCACTAAAATAAGCAAGTGAAATCCTTTGTGTTTTTTTATTTGTTCTGACAGTAATCTCAAAATTTTATATTTATAGACCCGATTACTTCATTTATTTATTCACTTAATCTTTTTCTATCTATTTTATATATATCAATAAAATTTATATCAATAAAATTTATATCAATAAAATATAAATAGATTTTTGTCGTTATAAAAATAAAAGACACTCTTTTATAGTAACAATAATAAATTTAGTATGATATAAATAGAACAAAAGAGGAAATAGCAAAGAAACAAAAAGGTTATACAAGGCTATATACAAATCATCCACATTTTTTTTATTTCATTAATTGAATTTTATTTGTTGATTAGGGCGAAGTTCCGTAAAAACCCCCGCCCTTTTTGAAATATCATGAACAGTTCCTGTAGGTTGAGCACCTTTTTCAAGGAAATATAGAATAGCAGGAACATTTAAATAGATTTGATTCTTTATCGGGTCATAAAAACCCACTTTACGAAGATCTCTTCCCTCTCGTCGGGATCGAACATCAATTGCAACGATTCGATAAATGGCTCATTGGGATAGATGAACAATACTCCCCCCCCCCCTAGAAACGTATAAGAAGTTTTCTCCTCGTACGGCTCGAGAAAATTCTAAATTATGTCTATGTATAGAATCATAATAACAAATAGATCCATAAAATCATCAAATTCATTATATTATTGATTTTAGTTTAAATACTTTTTCTTAGTCTTCCCCCCCCCCCCCCAAAAAAAAATTATTTGTATCCTCATAACTCAAGTTGAATAACTCTCAAATAACTCAAAAGAAACCTTTTAGGTATTAAATTTATTGAGTGGTCTCTAACCCTTTTTGTCTGTCTCCTTTAGAATCTATTTTGATTCTTAAATATGATCTGGTTGTTGAGACAATTGAAAACGGTATTTCCTTGTTCCAGGATCTTTATCTTTGCCTTGAATCATTGGGTTTAGACATTACTTCGGTGATCTTTAAATCGTTTCAAAACGGCAGCAACATACCATTTTTTGTGATTTCTTTCTATCAAAGAATCGTATGAATGGTTGATTCCTACGTAATACACTTTACTTTTGATTTGATTTGATCAAAAGAGTTTTACCAATTCCAACAAAATTAACTTTTAAATTTTATCGAATTGGATCCTTTAGATTTATATATCTAAAATATACTTACGAAGTTGTTCCAATTTATTGATCGATACTAACCTTAGATTCTTGCCCTTGAGAAATTAATCAATACGTTCTACTCGAGCTCCATCGTGTACTATTTACATGGCAACACTCTCAAAAATGAGGGTTCCAGTGGAACAGAACAAATGATGTCGAGCCAAGAGCACTTTCGTTCCTATATAATATAAAAAAGTGGTGGATGTAAGAATCCACAGCTGATCATGTCCTTCAAGTCGCACGTTGCTTTCTGCCACATCGTTTTAAACGAAGTTTTACCATAACATTCCTTCAGTTTGGAACCAGTATGTAATTGATTCAATTATGGAATCGTGAATAATCATCGGTTCGGTCGGTACATAATAATCTATACTTTTTTCTTCTATATGAAGAATGGATAATGTATGACGAAGTCTCAACAAGAATTCAATCAATTTAACCCCATTGTTTATAATTTTTTTTTAATTATAACTAACATAACATGAATAAATAAACACGAATAAACAAGTTATTTTGAATCTCTATCTTCAAGTAACGTGATAGGATAAATTCAACAATTTAACACTTCTTAGAGTACCAAGAACTCATAAGAAATCATTAAAAAGATTTAATTGATTGAATAGTTGAATAGTTTCCTACCCTATATCATTATTTGCATAAGGTTTTACAGTAAGTACCATTCGCTTTTTATCATCATTAAGAGAAAGATAAATCCATATTGGATTAAACCATCAATGATTAATAAAAAAAAAAAAGACTGATGTAAGGAAAGATTGAAGATTTAGGTTGTTATTTTTTCGTATTTCATATTGTAAAATCAGTAATATTTAACAAATCAAAATTTCGTTTCATATGCGTGTTATTTGAACTCGATTAAATTTGTGAAAAAGATATGATTAATAATAAAAAAAAAAAAAAAGAAATAAGAATCACATTCTATAACAATATTATACTCTTAAACGGAAGACTGGTCGAAAATATAATCTTTATTTTGATATATTTTATTATGATATAGATTATGATATAGATATATATTTTATTTTTTATTATAGATTAATAAAATGATCGTGGGTCAGGTATGTTCTGGGACGGAAGGATTCGAACCTCCGAATAGCGGGACCAAAACCCGTTGCCTTACCACTTGGCCACGCCCCATTTCTAGTCGACACTAATAAACACTAATATTGGTACTGGTTGTTCGTCAACTCAAGTCTAAATATCTATTATCTATAAAATAGATTACTAGAATTTTTATACATGTAGACGTAGAATTAAACAGAATTTATTGATCATTACATATAATTCAATTAAGATATTGTATGAAAGTATGGTTTATTCTATTCTCTTTTGATTTGAGAATTGAAGGATTTTTGATTGGGTGAGTTCAAATCAAAGAAAGTTTTTTGGTCTATCTTATTTTCTTTTTATTCATTTTTCTTTTCTATGAATAATAACATATTTATAATAATAAAATAATAAAAAACTCAATTTATTAATAACTCAATCAAAATAAATAAAATACAATTATCCTCAAGAACAAAATGTTTGTTATGCTTAATATATTTAGTTTGATCTGTATCTGTCTTAATTCTGCTCTTTATTCAAGTAGTTTTTTCGTCGCCAAATTGCCCGAGGCCTACGCTTTTTTAAATCCAATCGTAGATTTTATGCCAGTAATACCCCTGTTTTTTTTTCTCTTAGCCTTTGTTTGGCAAGCTGCTGTAAGTTTTCGATGATATCTTTAATTTAATAATGTCTAGACAAATTCATGATTTATTGAAAAAAAAAAATTCAAAGAAAAGAATTGATAAGATCAGATAAGTCTTACACCCTCAATTCAAATATTGAAATTCTTGTACAACCGCGAAAAATCTGGATCACCCCACTTTATTTCTTGGTGTCAAAATAAAAAATCAAAATAGTAGGGTATGCGGTATAAAAACGGAGAATCTATTCTCTTTTTTACTAAAAAAAATCTTGGAGATTATGTAATGCTTACTCTCAAACTATTTGTTTACACGGTAGTGATATTCTTTGTTTCTCTCTTTATTTTCGGATTCCTGTCTAATGATCCAGGACGTAATCCTGGACGTGAAGAATAAAAGATAAGGTTTTTGTTTTCCTTGCTTGATTTTTAAATGTTCTTAGTAGGATTTTATCTATTACACATTTTTAACTATTAAAAATAAAAAGAGCTCGCGAAAAATTCGAAAGAAAATACCAAGTCATCAACAAAAACGGAAAGAGAGGGATTCGAACCCTCGGTACGAAAAACTCGTACAACGGATTAGCAATCCGACGCTTTAGTCCACTCAGCCATCTCTCCTCCCAATTGAAAAAGGATAATACTATGTTACATTATAAAAAATAAGGATTGAAAGAGCCCTTCATAATATTTTTTTTTCATCCGAGAGTGCTTTTTAGTTCCACGGCCCGGCTAAGTACTGACCAGGCCGGGCCCGCCATTTATTGTTCCAACGAATCATAAATAATTTTTTTTTATTTGAAAACTAAAATACTTGCTTGTTATTACGATTGGAAACATAAAAACTCTTTTGATTTCTATGATATAGAATCAAATGATATCGAATCAAAGTGTCGTTTCTTATCTTAATTCTTAATTTTTTATATTTATTCTTTATTTTCTTTATTCCTTTTATTTTAGTAAAGTAAATAAATAACAAAAAGGGAGCTGTGGATTCTTGCACAATACATTTTCATGTATGTTATGGCTTAAGTAGTTTTGTCGAGACGTCTAGGTCAAAAACCTCCGGCAAAAAAACACTTGTTATTTAGTTTTAGTTATTGAAATTTAATGAATTCTCTTTTCCGAATCTCATTGGGTTCTCTGATACAACACGTAAACGCTCTAATTTTCATGATTATTTTATGATCCTATCCTTTCTTTTTACTCTTTTAACTTTTTATTACGACCCATTTTCTTGTTCGACAAAAGGTTCATTTATATACAATAATCGGATTGTAGCGGGTATAGTTTAGTGGTAAAAGTGTGATTCGTTCTATAATCCTTTATATAGTTAAGGGGTCTTTCGGTTTGATTAATATTTCATTCCGACCAAAAACTTTATTTCTTAAAAGGATTTAATCCTTTACCTCTCAATGAAAAATTCGAGGAAGAATATACATTCTCGTGATTTGTATCCAAGAATCAATTAAAAATTGAAAAATTGGATTATGAGATTACGAAACATAATTTTTTTTTTTATTAGATCAATACTTCTAATTGAATAAGTATGAGTAAAGGATCCATGGATAAAGATAGAAAGTGGCTTTCTAATCGTAACTAAATCTTTAATTTGGAATTTGTATTACGGAAATTGAAGCAAAATGGCTATTAAACAATGACTTTGGTTTACTAGAGACATCGACAAATTTTTTTAGCTCGGTAGAAACAAAATGCTTTTCCTAAGGATTCTCTCACATAGAAATAGAGAACGAAGTAACTAGAAAGGTTGTTATAATATAATCCCCCTCTTTTCTATAGGGATCGTCTAGAAAGCGGGTTGTTCTGAATACATTCAGACAGAAAAGCTGACATAGATGTTATGGGTGGAATTTTTTTTTTCGTTCATGTCTTAATATAGGAATTTATACATCTTCCATAAAGGAGCCGAATGAAACCAAAGTTTCACGTTCAGTTTTGAATTAGAGACGTTAAAAATGATGAATCAACGTCGACTATAACCCCTAGCCTTCCAAGCTAACGATGCGGGTTCGATTCCCGCTACCCGCTTTTACTTTATTTTTTTATTAAATTAATAAGAAATAAGAAAAAAATAGAATTAAATATTTTGAGATTTTTATTATTTT